ATATACAAGTCACTACCCCTCCCCTTTTTATCTTTCCTTAATTTTAATTAAATTGACTTTGATTAGGACGAAGTTCTTTAAAATCCCACGCCTTTTTAAAAATATCCTGAACGGTTCCGGTAAGTTGAGCACCCCTTTTAAGGAAATATAGAATAGCAGGAACATTTAAATAAGTTTGATTCTTTATCGGATCATAAAAACCCACTTTTTGGAGATCTTTTCCTTCTCTTCGGGATCGAACATCAATTGCAACGATTCGATAGACAGCTCATTGAGATAGATGTAGATGAATAATACCCCTCCTAGAAACGTATAGGAAGTTTTCTCTTCGTACGGCTCAAGAAAAAAGAATTTGATCCGAAGTTTTATCTATGTATGGAATTTTAATATCGAATATGGAATTCTACTAAATGACAAAAGGATACATAAAATCATCAAATCAATTAGACTATGATTTAAATCTTTTTTTCTTCTTCGTTCTTGAAAATGAAAAAAAAAAAGGGATCATTCGTATTCATAACTCAAATTAAATAACCCTTAAATAGATCAAAGAACAATAGTTAGGCAATTTCATTTATTGAGTGGTCTTAACACCCCCCGTTTCGTTTGCGTTTGTCTTTCGTTTAAAAACTAGATTCTAAAATCTGGCACATCAGTTATTGAGACGGTGTTTCCTTGTTTTGGGATCCTTTATCAATCATTAGGTTTAGATTCCTTCGGTGCCTCTTAATCCTTTTAAAAATGGTAGCAACATACCCCTTTTTTCTTTTTTTGATTTTATTTATTTATAAGAATTTCTATTATTTTTTATGTTTTGATTTGCTTCTATCCAAGAATCTTACGAACGATTGATTCCCGTATAATACACTTTGGATCGAAAAAATTTGATTAATTCCAACGAATTTTCCTTTTGAATGGAAAATTTGCTCGAATGGAATCCTTTCATTTTATATCTAAGATATATTCACGAAGTTGTTCGAATTTATTGATTTGCGTTAACCCTAGATTCTTGCTCCGAAAAATGAATTAATACGTTATACTCGAGCTCCATCATGGACTATTTCATTTCAATTACCAACTGATGTCGAGTCAAAAGCACCTTCACTTATATAGAAATAGAAAATGGTGGATAAAAGAAAGAATCCACAATGGATCGGGACCTTCAAGTCGCACGTTGCTTTCTACCACATCGTTTCAAACGAAGTTTTAGCATCACATTCCTCTTAATTTGGAATTGGTATGGATTTGATTTAATTGTGAAATCATGCATAGTCATCGGTTTAATTAGTATCTATACGCCCCAACCTAGACTCCTTTCTTCGATAGATAGATAGATTGGTAAATATTTTTCGTAAGAAGTTTTAGCAAGAACTCTTCATTTTTTTTTTTATTTTGGAATCTGTATCTTAACATATCAAAGATTCGACTTAAGTTCTAAGAATTATTAAACATATTCATAATGAAAAAAGTGTTGCGATCATTATTTGAAGAAAACGGTAAGAGCCATATTTGTTTGATCATCATAGAAAAAAGAGAAGTAAAAGATAAGTATAAGTCCCCCTTTTTTCATATTTTATTATTTTATTCCAATTTTATAAAAAATGAATATTAATTGAATAATAAACTCGATACAACAAAAAGTAGGAAAGGGGTTGTTTTCATATCTAGTAACTATTAAATTGACTGAACAACCACCCTGTCACCATTCTAACATTCTAAATAGTCTAGATTCCAAATTTCGGATCACAAACCCTTTTCACAAAAAAAAATTGTTATTCTATTGAATATTATTCTATTGAAATAGAACAAGAAATATATATGATAAACTTTTACTCACTTTCTATAACAAATGATATTCAAAGAAACTACATCAGTTAGATATAACACTGTCTTTTTTTTTTTTATTTTTGGTAATGTAATTCGGGCAGACGCAGATATTTTAATATTAATACCTTCGATTAATGATTAACTTTTATCGGGTCATCCAGCCTATGGGACTAATGAAAGATAATAGAAACGAAAAGAGTGATTCTGATTCTGGTCCAAACACTTGCGCCTATTAATTTTGAGTGCATTTTATTAGTACCAAAACAAAAAATTTGGAATTCAGAAAAAATTCGACTTTAAATTTAAACAAAATCGCCCTTTTTCTATTCTAAAATAATGGATATCCTCTGGGACGGAAGGATTCGAACCTCCGAATGACGGGACCAAAACCCGCTGCCTTACCGCTTGGCCACGCCCCATTTAGATCTCTATTCAACTCTAATTAAAGCGTAATATTTGTAGTAGTTATTTGTCAACTCTAATCTAAATCTGTAGTGAATACGTTAGGTTGTTGTTATTATTTTGATAGGTGTGGATCTCGAATTCAACTTCATTTATTGATCATTAGATATAATTCAATTAAGATATTGTATGAAAAGACGATTTCTTCTATTCTCCTTTGCGGATTGGAGAATTTTTGATTGGATAGGTTCAAAAGAAGAATTTTGTTGTCTATCTTAATTTTTCCCCTTTTCCTTCTATCAATAACTCAATCAAAATACAATTTCTTCAAGAATAAAATGTATGTTATGCTTAATATCTTTAGTTTGATTTGTATCTGTCTTAATTCTACCCTTTATTCACATAGTTTTTTCTTCGGAAAATTGCCCGAGGCCTATGCTTTTTTGAATCCAATTGTAGATATTATGCCAGTCATACCTGTCTTCTTTTTTCTCTTAGCTTTTGTTTGGCAAGCTGCTGTAAGTTTTCGATGAGATGTTTAATTTACTAATCTAATCTCCTAAAAAATTTAGGATTTATTCGAAAAAAAAAAAAATTCTAACAATTGCTAAGATCAAATAAGCTTTAAAGAATGAATTTTGTAAATTCTTTTCGATTTCTAGAAAGAGCCTCGTTTCGTGGTATCTAAATAGCGTATGAGGTAGAAATTTGAGGATCTATTCTCTTTTTTTCAAAAAAAAAATTATCTTGGAGATTGTGTAATGCTTACTCTCAAACTCTTCGTTTACACAGTAGTGATATTTTTTGTCTCCCTCTTCATCTTTGGATTCCTATCTAATGATCCTGCGCGTAATCCCGGGCGTGAAGAATAAAAAGTAGCTTTTCTTTTATATTTTCTTAAGATTTTGATTTTATGGTTAACTAAGAACAAAGAATTTGCAAAATTTGAAAAAAAAAAATCAAGTGATCAATGAAAACGGAAAGAGAGGGATTCGAACCCTCGGTACGAATAAATCGTACAACGGATTAGCAATCCGACACTTTAGTCCACTCAGCCATCTCTCCTAATTCAAAAAGAGAATTACTATGTTAGATTAAACAAAAAGGAAGAACTATTTCTTTCTATCTAGTATTTTACTATGTAATAAATATGTATTTGATTTTTATCAGAAAATTCATTGCGATAAATAACATATCATATAAGGACTCGAAAGTGCCAACAATATAAAAAAACGAAAGAAGACCAAAGAGCTCCTTGCGTTAATTTTGTTCGAAAGGCCCTTCTTATTGCCATGGGCAGGCCCGGGAAGGAATTCCCTAGCCGGGCCTTGTTTTTGTTCCAACAAATTTGTAGATATCCAAAGTTCTAGATTCATTCTATCTAGAATCTAGATAGAATGATGATTTATACTATTTGAAAATCCAAATGCTATTTATTCTATCTAGATTTATTCTATCTATATTATTCTATATCTATATTATTCTATATATAGAATAATATAATAATATCTATACTTTAACTAACTATATATAAATAAGAAATATAACATAAATAGAATATATAAATTCTATAAATATATAAAATAGAAATAGAAAATCGATTTTTCTATAGAAAAATCAATAGGAAATATACAAAGGAAATATCCAAGCAAGAGTAAAGAAAGATTATTTCGATCCACATCAATTGAAAAAAAAAAGGGGGGGGTCAACACTCGAATTTTGATGATTTTGTAGATGATTCTATCTTGATCATGTCCAATGTCCCTATTGGACAAAAGTCCCGGTTGTATACAATAATTGCATTGTGGCGGGTATAGTTTAGTGGTAAAAGTGTGATTCGTTTTATTAACCCTTTAAGAGTTAAAGGGTCTTTGATTTCGGCTTAATTCATATTCCGAACAAAAACTTTATTTTCTATAAAAAAGGATTAAACCCTTTTACTTCTCGAATATGTTATTCGAGAAAAATATAGATTCTCGTGATTTCTATCCAACGGTCACTTAGAAAGTGAGAAAGTGGATTAGGAAATTGCGAAACATAATTTTTGAATTGGATTGAATTAGATTATAATATTAATACTTGCCTAAGTAGGAGTAAAGTATCCATGGATGTAGATAGAAAGTAGGTTTCGAATCGTAACTAAATCTTCCACTTTTTTCGTATAGAAAAATGGAAGCAAAATAGCTATTAAACGATGACTGTAGTTTACTAGAGACATCAACCTATTGTTTTAACTCGGTGGAAATAAAATCGCTTTCCTCAGGATCTTCTCAAGTAAAAATAAAGAACGAAGTAACTAGAAAGATTGGTATAATCACTCTCTTTTAGAGGGATCATCTAGAAAGCGAGTCATTTTTTTTTCTATTCAGACAAAAAGCTGACATAGATGTTATGGGTTCGAATTTATTTGCAATATTGTTCACATCCATAAAGGAGCCGAATGAAACCAAAGTTTCGAGTTCGGTTTTGAATTAGAGACGTTCCGTTTAAATCAAAATGTTGAATCGACGTCGACTATAACCCTTAGCCTTCCAAGCTAACGATGCGGGTTCGATTCCCGCTACCCGCTTTTCGTTTAAATGTTTAGAGTCTATACTCTATATAGCTATTAGATTAGTATTAGGGTAGGGCTAATATACAATTTCGAATATCCAATTTCAAAAATGATCTCCCATACAACCCGATTCGTTGTTTTTTCAACCAAAGGAGGTGGGAAAGTCAAAATATGAAAAAATCAGAACGCAAAGCGCCCATCGTCTAATGGATAGGAC